CAAAGAGTTTGAGAGTAAGCATTACACAATCTCCAAGATCTTACTTTATTTTTGGAAAAAAAGAGAATAGATTCTCTATTTTTATACCACATATCCTACTTTGACACCAAGAAAGGAAACGCTTTCCATAATTTTTAGAAATGAAATAGAAAAGAGTTTTCAGAAATTCCTTTATAATTTATAAGAAGATAAGCAGTTATTTTTTCATATTACCTTTTTTTTTCATCGCAACGATTAGATATTGTGTTGGACTTTAATAGGTTCTTTCAGTGCAAAAAGGGGTGTAAAAATTAGGAAATGAGATGATCCATATTTCTCACGGCTACAAAAAAATTTCAATGTTTGAATCTAAGGGTTCGTTTATAATGTAAGGCTTATTTGATCTTCTCAATTTTAGAATTTTTTTTTCTTGAATAAATCATGAATTTGTCTAGGACAGTATTAAGGATCTCATCGAAAACTTACAGCAGCTTGCCAAACAAAGGCTAAGAGAAAAAAGAAAAGAGGTATTATTGGCATAAGGTCTACGATTGGATTCAAAAAAGCATAGGCCTCGGGCAATTTGGCGAATATAAAACTACTCGAAAAGGAGGCAGAATTAAAACAGATACAGATCAAATTAAATATATTAAGCATAACAAATATTTTGTTCTTGTAGATAATTGTCTTTTGATTGAGTTATTAATATGTTATTGATATAAGGGAAAAATGAAGAAAGTAATGGAGACTCAATTCTTTGAACTCACCCAACCAAAAACCCTTCAATTCTCACAAGAGAATAAAAGAAATCATACTTTCATACAATATCTTAATTGTATTATATGTAATGATCAATAAATTCAGTTTAATTTAATATCGACATGTGTCAAAATCTTAGCACCAATCTAATCTCTTTTTTAGATATTTGTACTGGAATTGACGAACAGCCAATAACAATATTATTGTTTATTAGTCTTGAATAGAAATGGGGCGTAGCCAAGTGGTAAGGCAACGGGTTTTGGTCCCGCTATTCGGAGGTTCGAATCCTTCCGTCCCAGGGCATACTCATTACAGAATCCATTTTTTGAACAACCCTTTGTTTAAGCGTCAAATATTAGAGAGACTTTGATTCTTCTTTCTAATTTTTACTGATTTATAGGGAAGAATCGTTTCTTTTTGACCACTTGAATCGAGTTTGAATAAAAAAACAAATTATTAGTATTAAATATATATATTTCTATCAAAATCAAAATAGATATCATATTTTGCATTTATACAATATATATTCCATTTATAAAATATAGGATTCATTTTCATTCTTACTGAGATTCCTAAATTCCCTATTCCGTTTATATAGAATTCTATAGAAATAGAAGCAAAAAAGTATAGATTACTATGTACCGACTGAACAATGACTATTCACGATTTCCTAATTGAATCAATTACATACTGTAAAAAACTAGAGGAATGTTATGGTAAAACTTCGTTTGAAACGATGTGGTAGAAAGCAACGCGCGACTTGAATTGAAGGACATGATCTGCTGTGGATTTTGACATCCACCACTTTTGATTATATAGGAATAAAGGTGCTCTTGGCTCGACATTCTTTGTTCTGTTATACTAGAACCCCTTTTTTTGTTGGGTTAAATGTAAAAAATAGTACAGGATGGAGCTCGAGTAGAAAGTATTTATTCGTTTCTCAGGGGTAAGGATCTAGGGTTAGTGCCAATCAATAAGTTGGAACAACTTCGTAAGTATATGTTTGATATAGAAAGGACCCATTTCAAGCAATTTGCAATAAAATTTGTTGAAATTTTGAAAACTCTTTCGTTCAAAAGTGTATCATACGTGAACAAAGGATTCTTTGATAGAAAGAAATAAAAAGGGGTTTGTTGCTGCTATTTTTTTTTTAATGATTCAAAATCACCGAAGTAATGTCTAAACCCAACGATTTAAAGCCACAATAAAGTATCCTGGAACAAGGAAATACCATTTTAAATTGTCTCAACAACTAAACTAGATCAGAATGAAGAATCAAAATAGATTCTAAATGAGACAAACAAAAAGAAAGGGGGGTTAGAGACTACTCAATAAATGAAACGCCTAAGGATTTTCTGTTAAGCTATTTCAGACTTATCCAACTTGAGTTATGAGAGTACGAATGCTTCTTTTCTTTTTCGAAAAATAAGAATAAGACATTCAGGGCTTAAATGTCTAATGGATTTGATGATTTTATGAATCTATTTGACATTCTAATTTGATACCTAGATATAACTTCGAATCTTTTTTGTTTTCTCGAGCCGTACGAGGAGAAAACCTCTTATACGTTTCTAGGGGGGGTATTATTACATCTATCCCGATGGGTGGTTTATCGAATCGTTGCAATTGATGTCCGATCCCGAAGAGAAGGAAGAGATCTTCGGAAAGTGGGTTTTTATGATCCGATAAATAATAAAACCTTTTTAAATGTGCCTGCTATTCTATATTTCCTTAAAAGGGGTGCTCAACCTACGGGAACTGTTCATGATATTTCAAAGACGACAGGGGTTTTTACGGAACTTAGTCTTAATCCAACGAAATTCAATTAATGAAAAAAAAAAGAAGAGGGTGTGGATGACTCATATATAGCTTAGTATAAAATTATCTCTACTCTTTCCCCTTCTTTTGCTCTATTCGTACCTACTTTCTATTTATTTTTCCTATTTAGTATTCCTACGAGAGAATACCATATTCTAGATCGAAAAAAAAAATATTTTACGAAAATTCATTTTGTTGATATAATTGTATTGATATAATATACATAGAAAAAAGTGAATAAATGAAGTAATTGGTCTAAAAAAAAATTATATATTTTTTGATTATAGTCTAATTTTTTTTTCTTTTTTATATTCTTTTCTTCAGATTCAACATTCACAATAATATTGACAACAGTATATCGAACAAATATAATTGGATCATAGATAAATAGATCTATGATCCAATTATATTTGGGTTTTTACTTCATTCAAATGATAGGTTCTTTTACTTTGCTGTGATATAAGAATTTTTTTTAGAGTTAATAAAATGGATAACTAAAATAAGAGGCAGTTTCTAGATTTTGGTTACTTTAATCTATGTTTTTATCTGGGCTGAGAATTTCTTGTCTTTTTATCTGATCCCCTGTTTTTATGTTCAGAATCCATTCTAAAATTTGAGTTTCCGTTTTTTAGATTTCTTGCTAGTTTAATGTTTTGATTGCGTCGTATAAAGTGAATCTCTTCCTTTTTTTTTTCTATTGTATCTACACATTCGAATTTTTTGTTCGGGTTGCTAACTCAACGGTAGAGTACTCGGCTTTTAAGTGCGACTAGCATCTTTTACACATTTGTATGAAGCAAAGGATTCATCCATACCAGCGGTAGAATTTGTAAGACCACGACTGATCCTGAAAGGAATGAATGGAAAAAACAGCATGTCGTAGCAATGGAAAACGAATATAACATATTTTTTTCTTCTTTCCCGTTTTCGAATCGGCACAAACCCGTGTTTGAATTATCGGTGAGGAACAAAATGAATTGAATTTCAAGTTGGGTCGAGTAAATAAATGGATAAACCCCTAGGACCCCACCCCAATTAGAGGGAAACAAAAAGAAAAGCAACGAGCTTCTGTTCGTAATTTGAATGATTACCCGATCTAATTAAATGTTAAAAATAGATTAGTGCCTAATGCGGGAAGGGCTTTTCTCATGAGTGGATTATCTATTTTTTTAATGAGTCCTAACTATGTAGTTTTTCCCTATTTTTGGTTGGAGATATGCATGTGTAGAAGAAGCAGTTTATTGATAAATAAACTATATAGATTTCCAAAATAAAAAGAGCGATTGGGGTGAAAAAATAAAGGATTTCTAATCATCTTGTCTTGTTATCCGATACCGAACATAAACCGATTAGATAGAAAAAAAAAAAAAGAGGATAGAGAATCCGCTGATGAGTTTACCTGTCTCCGAGGTATCTATTCGTTTCTTACTATACTACCTTGTTTCGACTGTATCGCACTATGTATCATTTGATAACCAAATAAACACTTTACCTTCAGTTCAAATAAAATTGCAATTCAAATGGAGGAATTTCAAGTATATTTAGAGGTAGATAGATCTCGGCAACACAACTTCCTATACCCACTTATTTTTCGGGAGTATATTTATGTACTTGCTCATGATCATGGTCTAAATATAAATAGAACTTTTTTTTTAAAAAATGGGGGTTATGACAATAAATCTAGCTTACTCATTGCTAAACGTTTCATTTTTCGACTGTATCAACAGAAGCTTTTGATTATTTCCGCTAATGATTATAACCAAAATATATTTTTTGGACACATTACCCATTTGTATTATCAAATGATATCCGTGCTATTTGCATTGATTGTCGAAATTCCAACTTCCCTACGATTCGTATCTTCCGTAGAACGAAAAGAACGACTAGTAAAATCTCAAAATTTACAATCAATTCATTCAACATTTCCCTTTTTAGAGGACAAATTATCACATCTAAATTATGTATTTGATGTACTAATACCTCACTCCATCCATCTGGAAATCTTGGTTCAAACCCTTCGTTACTGGGTAAAAGATGCCTCTTCTTTGCATTTATTACGGTTATGTTTCTACAAGTATTGTAATTGGCATTGGAAGAGTCTTATTGCTCAAAACAAATCTATTTTGAATCCAAGATTTTTCTTGTTCTTATATAATTCTTATGTATGTGAATACGAATCCATCTTTTTTTTTTTCCGAAACCAATCTTCTCATTTACGATCAACATCTTCTGGAGTCCTTCTTGAGCGAATTTTTTTCTATGGAAAAATAGAATATCATCTGATAAAAAAAGGCTTTGTTAATGATTTTCAGGGCAACCTATGGTTGTTTAAGGATCCTTTCATACATTATGTTAGATATAAAGGAAAATCCATTCTGGCTTCAAAAGATACGCCTCTTCTGATGAGTAAATGGAAATCTTACTTTGTTAATTTATGGCAATGT